ATGTATTTTTTAATTTTATTTTTTCCTTTAATTGGAGCTGTTATAACTGGTTGTTTTGGAAGATATATTGGAGAAAAAGGAGCGGGGATTTTGACTTCATGTTGTTTAACAATTGGTTTGTCTTATTCTTTTTTAGTCGGAATTGAAGTTTTATTTAATTCAACAGCAATCTATCTTAAATTATGAAAATGATTTGATTCTGGGGCTTTTCTTGTTTTTTTTGATTTACAATTTGATAGTTTAGTTGCTATTATGTTATTTGTGATTTTTTTGGTTTCTACTTTAGTTCATGTGTTTTCTATTGCTTATATGCGAGGAGATCCTCATGTGCCTAGATTTATGGCTTATCTTTCTTTATTTACTTTTTTAATGATTGTATTGGTTACGAGTGCAAATTTTCTTCAATTATTTATTGGATGGGAGGGAGTTGGCCTTTGTTCTTATTTATTAATCAATTTTTGATTGACAAGATTAGAAGCAAATCGAGCTGCTATTAAAGCAATGTTAGTAAATCGTATTGGTGATATTGGATTACTTTTAGCAATGTTTCTTCTTTGAAAGACATTTGGTACATTAGACTTTTCTTCTCTTTTTAATTTAGTTTCTCCTTCTTATGATGTGTTTTTTATTTGTTTATTTTTATTTTTTGGTGTAATGGGAAAGTCGGCTCAATTGGGATTACATACTTGGTTACCGGATGCTATGGAAGGTTATTGGGCCTTTTAATTAAAAAATTAATTAAAAAAACCACTATACACAAAAAAAAACAAAAAATTGTTTATCAGTAGGTAATAAAAGATTTATTTTAATACCCTAGAGACTTTATGTGGTTTACTTTTTTTTATTTAATTAAAGCGATTTTTGTTGTTGTTCCTTTACTTATTGCTGTTGCATTTTTAACTTTAGCAGAAAGAAAGGTTTTGGGATATATGCAAATGAGAAAAGGACCAAATGTTGTAGGGGGGGGCTTACTTCAACCTTTTGCAGATGGAATAAAATTATTTCTTAAAGAAATGGTGCTTCCTCATCAAGCAAGTATTTTTGTTTATTTTTTTGCTCCGGTTGCTTCTTTTACATTAGCATTTATTGTTTGAGGGATTCTTCCTTATGGAAGAGGAATTGGGATAAGTGATTTTAATATAGGTCTTTTGTGAGTTTTAGCAATTTCTTCTATTGGTGTTTATGCTATTTTAATGTCTGGATGAGGTAGTCGTTCAAAATATGCTTTTTTGGGTGCAATTCGTGCAGCAGCACAAATGATAAGTTATGAAGTTTCGATTGGGTTAATTATGATTTCTATTCTTTTATGTGTTGGTTCATTGGCTTTTAATCAAATTGTTTTAACACAAAATTATATTTGATTTTTTATTCCTTTTTTTCCTATTGTTGTGATGTTTTTAGTTTCTATTTTAGCAGAAACAAATCGTGCTCCTTTTGATTTAACAGAAGGAGAGTCTGAACTTGTTTCGGGTTATAATGTTGAGTATGCGTCTATGTCTTTTGCTTTGTTTTTTTTAGCAGAATATGCACATATTATTTTTATGAGTTGTTTAACTATTCTTTTATTTTTTGGCGGGTGATTAATTTTGCCTTTTGGTTTAAAGGTTTTTTTTATTGTTTATTTTTTTATATGAGTACGAGCTTCTTACCCAAGAATTCGTTATGATCAGTTAATGGCTTTATTATGAAAAGGATATTTACCATTAAGTCTGGGGGCGGTTCTTTTTGTGGCAAGTGTTTTGCTGGGATTCAATGGCCCTTTCCCAATATAAAAATACCATTGCGAAAAGAGAATCTGATTTAATGGCTCTTTCGTAATATAAAAATACCATTGCGAAAAGAGAATCTGATTTAATGGCTCTTTCCCAATATAAAAATACCATTGCGAAAAGAGAATCTGATTTAATGGCTCTTTCCCAATATAAAAATACCATTGCGGAAAGAGAATCCGATTTTATCTCTAATTAATGCATTTGTTGTTGATTTAGCCTCTCCTTCTAATATTAGTTATTTTTGAAATTTTGGTTCTTTATTAGGTTTTTGTTTAATTTTACAAATTTTAACTGGGTGTTTTTTGTCCATGCATTATTGTTCTGATGCATGTTTAGCATTTGCTTCAATTGGGCATATTATGCGGGATGTTAATTATGGATTTTTATTAAGATATTTACATGCAAATGGTGCTTCTTTATTTTTTTTTTGTCTTTATATTCATATTGGACGAGGGCTATATTTTGGGGGATATTTAAAATTTCATGTTTGAAGTGTAGGAGTTTTACTTTTTTTATTAACTATGGCAACTGCGTTTATGGGTTATGTGTTACCTTGGGGACAAATGTCTTTTTGAGGGGCGACTGTTATTACAAATTTATTATCTGCGATACCTTATTTTGGTGTAGATATTGTTCAATGGGTTTGGGGTGGCTTCAGTGTTTCTGGGGCCACCCTAAATAGGTTTTTTAGTTTACATTTTTTTCTTCCTTTTATTTTGGTTTTATTTGCTATTATTCATTTAGTTTATTTACATGTTGATGGTTCTAATAATCCTATTGGTTTAAAATCTTTAGTGGATAATGTTTCTTTTCATACTTATTATACTTCAAAAGATCTTTTTGGTTTATTTTTTTTAATTTTTCTTTTTTTTTTTTTTGTTTTTTTTTTGCCTAATTATTTGGGTGATGCAGAAAATTTTATTCAAGCAAATTCTTTAGTTACTCCTGTGCACATACAACCTGAGTGATATTTTTTATTTGCTTATGCTATTTTACGTTCAATACCGAATAAATTAGGAGGAGTTGTAGCTATGTTTTGTAGTATTTTAATTTTATTTTTTTTACCCTTTTTACATCAAAGTAATTTAAAAGGATTGTTTTTTCGTCCTTTGGGGCGAATTCTTTATTGATTTTTAATTGTAAATTTTGTTCTTTTAACTTGAATTGGAGCACAAGTTGTTGAAGAGCCTTTTATATTAATTGGACAAATTCTTTCTTTTTTTTATTTTTTTTATTTTTTGGTTTTAGTGCCTTTCTTTGGTATTTTAGAAAATCAATTTTTATTGAAAAATTAGCGAAATTTTTTTTTTAGGAAATTTTATTTTAGGTTTGGTTGTTTTGAGTTTTCGTAGTTTTCTTTTAAAAATTTCTATTTTTTATTTAATTTTTTTTTTATTTTTTTTTTTTTTTGAATGGGCAAAAGTTTTTGTTTTAATTGGAGTTCTAGCTATTTTTTTTTTATTAGGACCAAGAAAAGAAGAGCAAACAGATATTCCTACTTTAAATTTAATTGTTGTTTTAGGTGTTTTTTGTTTAATTTCCTCTAAAAATTGACTTTCTGTTTATTTGGCAATAGAACTTTCTACTTTTTGTTTTTTTATTTTGATTGTTCGGGGGTCTGGTTATAGTGCAGAAGCAGGGTTAAAATATTTTATTTTAGGAGCTCTTTCTTCGGGTTTGTTTTTATTTGGTTGTGCTTTATTATGTGGAATGGGGGGTAGTGTCTATTTTTCTTATATAGATTTGCTTTTTAATTCAAAACAAAGTTTTTCTGATATTTGCGTTCCTATTGGGTACCTTTTAATTATTGTAGCCCTTTTTTTTAAATTATCGGTTGCTCCTTTTCATATGTGAGTGCCGGATGTTTATGAAGGAGCACCTATAAAAACAGTTGTTTTATTGGCGGTTGTTCCTAAAATAGGAATTTTTTCTCTTTTATATTCAATTGGGTTGCCCGTAAATTTTTTTTTAATTGGGATTTTTTTTTCTTTTTTAATTGGAGCTTTAGGGGCCTTAAATCAAACAAGAATAAAACGGCTTTTAGCTTATAGTGGAATTGGTCACATGGGTTTTCTTTTATGAGGCTTAGTGAATGGTTCTTTTGAAAGTTTACAAGCAAGTTTAATTTATCTTTTTATATATATTATTATGACAATTTGTGTTTTTTCTCTTATTTTAAGTTTTAATGTATATAAAAATTTGTTAATTGAATTTAGTGGGTTATCTCGCTTTTTACCCTTTTTTTCAATAACTTTGGGAGTCGTTTTTTTTTCTATTGCAGGGATACCTCCTTTTGCAGGGTTTTTGGGAAAATGGGTGGTTTTATTATCGGGGGTTCTTTCTAAATCTTTTTTTATATTTTTTTTTTCTATTTTTTGTTCTGTAATTGCAGGGGTTTATTATGTGAGAATTGTAAAAATACTTTTTTTTCAAAAAAATTCTTTTTTTTTAATTGCGACAAAAGTTTTAAGAAAAGAATCTAACTTAAATTTTAAAAAAGTTTTTTTAATTGGTCTTTTGATTTATTTTATTCTTTTTCTTTTTTTTTCTCCTTATTTTGGTTTTTTTTATACATCTCAAATTATTGTAAAATTGTTTTAAGTGAAACTTTTTTCTTTTTTTTTTTTTTGGGGAACAATTATTTCTGGCATTATGGTAGTTTCAGCTTTAAATCCTGTTCTTTCTATTTTTTGACTTGTTCTTGTTTTTATCAACTCTGCAGTCTTTTTTCTTTGATTAGAAGTTGATTTTCTTGCTTTAATGTTTTTGCTCGTTTATGTGGGGGCAATTGCTGTTTTATTTTTATTTGTAATAATGTTATTAAATTTAACAGATTATCCTCCTTTTTTTAGAGAAGAAATTGACATGACAAATTATATACCGGTTGGGTTTTTAATTGGAATTTTTTTTTTTTCAGAAATTACTTCTAGTTGACTCCTCGTCCTTCCTCAAATTGAAAATTGGGATTTTTCTTTTTCTTGATTTCTTGTTTTTTATCATAATATTGAGGCAATAGGGCAAATATTATATGTAACTTGTTTTTGTCTATTTCTTTTAGCTAGTTTTATTTTATTAGTTGCCCTGATAGGTGTTATTGTTTTAACTCAAGAAACAGAGCCTTTATCAAAAAAACAAGATCTTTTTATTCAAATAAATAGATAATGAACAGCTCTTCTTATTTTGAACAATTTAATGTGGTGTGATTATTTGGTTTGACAAATTCAGCTATAATGATGTTGCTTGTCATTTTTGTTGTTTTATTATTTTTTAAAGGAGTTGATTTAATTCCTAAAAGATGACAATCATTTTTTGAATTAATATATTATCATTTTTATTATATGGTAAAAGATAATTTAAATATTAAAGGGTTAAATTATTTTCCTTTTATTTTTTCTCTTTTTTTTTTTTTAGTTTTTTTAAATCTTTTTGGTTTGTGCCCTTATGTTTTTACTCCGACAACTCATATTATTGTCACTTTGGGGTTTTCTTTTTCAATTATTATAGGAGTAACTTTAGCAGGGATTTGAAAATTTAAAGAGAATTTTTTTAGTATTTTAATGCCTAGTGGAGCCCCTATAGTTTTAGCTCCTCTTTTAGTTATAATAGAAACAGTAAGTTATTTTTCTCGTGCTATTTCTTTAGGAGTTCGTTTAGCTGCAAATCTTTCTGCAGGTCATCTTTTATTTGCTATTTTAGCTGGTTTTGGTGTAATTTTTAAATCAACGATTTTAATTATGATTTTTATTACATTATTAGAAATTGCTGTGGCAATAATTCAAGCTTATGTTTTTTGTTTGTTAACAACTATTTATTTGGCAGATACAATTGTTTTACATTAATGTTTCTTTTTTGAGCTGTTTTTTTAGTTGGAATTATTGGTGTAATGAAGACTTCAAGAGAAAAAAAAAATCTTTTAAAAAAACGAGCTCTAGAAGGATCTTTGGCCATTTTTTTTAGTTCATTAGTTTTATGGGGAGGAGTTCATGGTGAGGGACAATTTCAATTTATAGAATTTGTAGAATGAGGGGGGTTTTTAAGTTGGGGGCCTTTTTCTTTTGCTTTAGATGGGGTTTCTTTATTTTTTTTACTTTTAACTACTTTTTTAATTCCAATTTGTATTTTAATCAGTCAAAAATCTATAAAATTTTTATTTAAAGAATTTATTTTATGTTTATTTTTTATTGAGATTTTATTAATAGGTGTTTTTTTAGTTTTTGATCTTCTTTTGTTTTATATTTTTTTTGAAGGAGTTTTAATACCAATGTTTTTTTTAATTGGTATTTGGGGCTCTCGAGAAGAAAAAGTTCGTGCTTCTTTTTATTTTTTTTTTTTTACTTTTGCTGGTTCTGTGTTTTTTTTTTTTGTAATTCTTTTTTTATATCAAACAACTGGAACAACAGACTATTTTCTTTTACTTAATATAAAATTATCTTTTAATATTCAAAAATGGGCTTTAATTGGTGTCTTTTTGAGTTTTGCAGTAAAATTACCTTTAATCCCTTTTCATATTTGACTTCCACAAGCACATGTAGAAGCTCCTGTTGCTGGCTCTGTTATTTTAGCGGGTATATTATTAAAATTAGGGGGTTATGGTCTTTTACGTTTTTCTTGACCTATTTTTCCAGAAGCTTCTTTTTATTGGTCTCCGATTTTTATTTTTCTTAGTGTTATTGCTGTTATTTATGGAGGATTGATGACATGTCGTCAAATTGATTTTAAGCGACTTGTTGCTTATTCTTCTGTTGCACATATGGGGTTAGTTCCCCTAGGGATTTTTTCACACATTATGGAGGGGTTAGTAGGGGCTGTTTTTTTAATGTTAGCACATGGCTTTGTAAGTTCTGCCCTTTTTATTGGAGTGACTTTTTTATATGATCGCCATCATACACGTTTAATAAAATATTATCGAGGTTTAACATTAACGATGCCTCTTTTTAGTATTTTTATATTTATTTTATCTTTATCTAATATGGGGTTTCCTTTAAGTTGTAATTTTGTTGGGGAGATTTTTTCTTTACTTGCAGCATTTAAGTATTATTATGGGGTTGGATTACTTATTGTTTTTGGAGTTCTTTTTTCTGCTATTTATTCTCTTAGTTTATTTAATCGAATTTCTTTTGGAGGGGGGTCTAATTATCTTCTTTTTAATCGAGATTTAAATCGTCAAGAAGGTTTAACGGCAATCCCCTTTCTTTTAATAATTTTATTAGGAGGTATAATTCCCTATTTAATTATTGACTTAATTAAAAATAGTCTTATTTTTAGTCCTGCCAGTTAGTCCTTTGGTTTTGGGGGTTAAAACATGTTTAGTTGAAATTATACATGTTAGTCCTTTGGTTTTGGGGGTTAAAACATGTTTAGTTGAAATTATACATGTTAGTCCTTTGGTTTTGGGGGTTAAAACATTTTTAGTCTAAATTATACATGCTTGTTAATTGCGCATAGGTGAGGTTGAAAAAAAACTATTGTTTTTTTTTTTGTATTAGGAAAAAAGATGTTTTTTTCTTTTATCCAAAAATGCATGGTAAGACCACATTTTCACTGAAACAAGGGAAGATTTTACAGCAGTAAAGAATTTTATGTAATATACGGAAGTAAGACATAGTTAGGATATTTTTCCCTGTCAAATTAAGTGCCAGCAGACGCGGTGAAACTTAAGGGGTTTTGTTTTTAGAAAAAGCAGAAAGCGTGTAAAAGCAAAGAGATACTTAAAATAAATAGAATTTTTTTAGTAGGAGTAAAATGTCATCATAAGAAAAAGAATTTTATATGTGAAAATAATTTATTTTTTTTTTCTTAAACACGAAGGTTTTGGGAGTAAACAGGATTAGAGACCCTGGTAATCAATACAGAAAAAAAAAATCGCTTGAGTAGTACGGTCGCAAGATTAAAATTCAAAAAATTTGACTGTTCATTGTTATTTAGAGGAGCGTGTTGCTTAATTCGATAGTCCGCGAGTTACCTTACCAAAACTAGATTCCAAGTTGGTTCTGGTGTTGCATGGCCGTCGTCAATTTATGTTTAATACAATAAATTTAATCCTAAAAAGGTTGAAGTCAGGTATTATTGCCCTTATGTTTTGGGGTTTGATGCGCTACATTTTTTTAATAAAAAAAAGAGAGTCCGGATTGGCCCCGAACGGGGCCAATTAAGTTGGATTTAATAGTAATTGAAAAGTAGAGCGTTTCAATGAATTTAACGCAATGTTAGTACAAATAGCCCGTCGCCTTTGCTAAGGAAAACAAAGCAGAGTAAGTCGTAACATGGTGAGGGTGAGGGAACTGGCCCTTGATGCAATATCATCCCTATCATTTAGTGGAACCTTCTCCTTGGCCTTTTGTAGGGGCAGCAGGGGCATTTTTTTTAACTATTGGTTCTGTGGTTTTTTTTCATTATGGATTTCGTTTTTTTTTAGGATTGGGTTTGTTAATCATAATTGGAGTTATGTTTGTTTGATGACAAGATGTTATACGAGAATCGACTTTTCAAGGACATCATTCTTTAATTGTTAAACAGGGAATTAAGTATGGCATGATTTTATTTATTCTTTCAGAAATACTCTTTTTTTTTTCTTTTTTTTGAGCTTTTTTTCATAGTAGTTTAGCTCCAGCAGTAGAATTAGGCGTAATGTGGCCTCCACAAGGAGTTTCAGCTTTAAATCCTTTTTCGGTTCCTTTATTAAACACTGCTGTATTATTAAGTTCAGGGGCAACAGTGACATGGGCGCATCATGCTATGATTTGTGGGGTAAAAAAAGAAGCACAAGTAGGTTTGGCTTTAACACTTTTGTTGGGGATTCTTTTTACTAGTTTACAAGCAATGGAATATTATGAAGCCCCTTTTGCTTTATCAGATTCTGTTTATGGGTCTACTTTTTTTGTTGCAACTGGGTTTCATGGCTTACACGTTATAATAGGGACAACTTTTTTATTTGTATGTTTTTTTCGTTTATTGTTTAATCAATTTACTCGTCGTCAACATCTTGGTTTTGAAGCCGCAAGTTGATATTGGCATTTTGTTGATGTTGTATGGTTATTTTTGTATCTTTGTGTTTATTGATGGGGTTCTTAATTAAGTTGTGTTTCTATGGTTTTTTGTTGGGCTCTGCGGTGATTTTGGTTTCTTTGTGTTTATTGATGGGATTTTCAGCTAAGTTGTTTCTCTGTGGTTTTTGTTGGGTTTTGCCGGTTTTTGTTTTTTTTGTTTTATTAAGGAGGGTTTTATTAAAAAAAAGATTTAGTACCCATTTTTATTGCTGTTAATGCAAATCTTAAAAAAATTGTTTTTACTGGCACATTGGATTAAAAGAAGAAGAATTGGCATTTTAATTTTTAATTTAACGCAATGTTAGTACAAATAGCCCGTCGCCTTTGCTAAGCAAAACAAAGCAGAGTTAGTACAAATAGCCCGTCGTCAATTTATGTTTAATACAATAAATTTAATCCTAAAAAGGTTGAAGTCAGGTATTATTGCCCTTATGTTTTGGGGTTTGATGCGTTATATTTTTTTAATAAAAAAAAGAGAGTCCGGATTGGCCCCGAACGGGGCCATTGAAAAGCAGAGCGTTTCATTGGCCCCGAACGGGGCTATTGAAAAGCAGAGCGTTTCAATGAATTTAACGCAATGTTAGTACAAATAGCCCGTCGCCTTTGCTAAAGAAAACAAAGCAGAGTAAGTCGTAACAAGGTGAGGGTGAGGGAACTGGCCCTTGATGCAAAATCGTTTCAATCATTTAATGGGACCTTCTGCTTGGCCTTTTGTAGGGGCAGGAGCATTATTTTTAACTATTGGTTCTGTGGTTTTTTTTCATTATGGATTTCGTTTTTTTTTAGGATTGGGTTTGTTAATCATAATTGGAGTTCTGTTTGTTTGCCTTATATGGATGCGACCTGTAAATAAATTGTTTCTATTTTATTTTTTTTTATTTTTATTTTTGGCAGGGCTCTTTTATTATAAGGGGGGTTATATTTTACAATATTGTTTTTTTCCTATTCAAGTAGCATTCGCCATGAAGCGAGAGTCATCTGGGAAACCTAAAGGTGCGAGGCCGCCCACTCCGCCTGAAGGTGCAAGTCCGTCCACTCCGCCTGAAGGTGCAAGTCCGTCCACTCCGCCTGAAGGTGCAAGTCCGTCCACTCCGCCTGAAGGTGCAAGTCCGTYYACTCCGCCTGAAGGTGCAAGTCCGTTTACTCCGCCTGAAGGTGCAAGTCCGTTTACTCCGCCTGAAGGTGCAAGTCCGTTTACTCTGCCTCCTCATCCAGATCAGCTTCGGGCTTTAAGACGGCCTCAAAAAAAACCCGAATTTCCTCCAAACGTTTGTTTAGTTGGCTCAGAGGATGGCTGAAACGAGGTTTTTTTTATTAAAGACGAAGGGGAAAAATCCCCTAAGGAAGAAGCCGTCTCACAAGATGAGGCAGAAGACGTCTTACAAGATGAGGAAGAAGACTCTTCACAAGATGAGGAAGAAGACTCTTCACAAGATGAGGAAGAAGACTTTTCACAAGATGATGAAAAAGACGTTTCTTTAGAGGAAATGGGTAATGTTTTTAAAAAGGATTCTTCAAAATAATTGAATATTATGGCTTATGTGTTAATGTTTCAAGATAAGGCAGAGGCTTGGTCACTAGGTTTTCAAGATGTGGCAGACCCAGTGGTAGAAGAGATTGTTTTTTTTCATGATCGGGTTATGTTTTTATTAGTTATTATTGTTACTGTTGTTTTGTGGCTTATTGGTGAGGCTTTAAAAAATAAATTTTATGATCGTTTTTTAGTTGATGGTACTTTTTTAGAAATTATTTGAACGATAATACCTGCGGTTATATTGGTTTTTATTGCACTACCTTCTTTAAAATTATTGTATTTAATGGATGAGGTGGTTTCTTCTGCTTTAACTGTAAAGGTAATTGGGCATCAATGATATTGGTCTTATGAATATTCTGACTATGAAGGGGAGACATTAGGATTTGATTCTTATATGGTCCCATCATCCGATTTAACTCAAGGGGAGAATCGTTTGTTAGAAGTTGATAATAAACTTGTTCTTCCAATTTTAACCCATACAAGGTTTTTGGTAACAGGGGCGGATGTTTTGCATTCTTTTGCGGTTCCTTCTTTGGGGTTAAAAATAGACGCTGTTCCAGGTCGCCTTAACCAAACGGGAGTTTTTATTAAAAGGCCGGGGGTTTTTTTTGGGCAATGTTCTGAAATTTGTGGTGCAAATCACTCTTTTATGCCAATTGTAATAAAAGGAGTTTGGGTTGAAGAATACCTTCACTTTTTGAAATGTATTCTAAGTATTTAGTGTTAGTAGTTCTTTTATTTTTACTGGGGAGCTGGGGGATAATTTTAAATCGAGGACATTTTATTATTATGATTGTTTCCATTGAGTTGGTTTTATTATCTACTTTTTTTTTCTTTTTAATAAGTTCTAAAGAAATTGATGTTTTAATAGAACAAGTGTTTATGGTAATGGGTTTGACAGTAGCAGCAGCCGAGTCTTCTATTGGCCTAGCTATTTTGGTTGCTTATTATCGTATTCGAGGAACAATAGTTTTAAAATCTTTTAGTTCTTTGCGAGGTTAATGATGAGTTTTTTTGTTTTTTGTTTTTTGGCAGTTGTTTTAGCGGGGTTGTTTTCTATTGCTTCTTTTTTTTTAGGAGAAAAAGTACCAGATCGAGAAAAGGTTTCTGCTTATGAATGTGGTTTTGTGCCATTTAGTTTTTTGGGCCGTCCTTTTTCAATACGGTTTTTTTTAATTGGTATTTTATTTTTAATTTTTGATTTAGAAATTTCTTTTTTTTTTCCTTGGTGTGTTCTTTATAATTCAATCGCTCCTTTTGGGTTTTGAACTATGGTTGGGTTTTTCTTTATATTGACTTTAGGTTTAGTATATGAGTGATTAAAGGGGGGTTTAGAGTGAGAGTAAAAAAAGTAAAAGAAAAAGTCCTGTCTATTATGGGAGTAGTAGTTATGAGTATGCCAACTCCGGTTTCTGCTTTAATCCATGCGGCAACCATGGTTACGGCGGGTGTGTTTTTATTAATTCGAGCATCTCCTTTGTTTGATGTAGTTCCTTTTATGTTAATTATTATAACAGTGATTGGGGTTTTAACGGTGTTTTTTGCTGGTACAATTGGTTTAGTTCAAAATGATTTGAAAAAAATAATTGCTTATTCTACTTGTAGTCAATTAGGGTATATGGTTGTCGCTTGTGGGCTTTCTCAGTTTTCTATTGGTTTGTTTCATTTAATGAATCATGCTTTTTTTAAAGCTTTGTTATTTTTAAGTGCAGGTTCTTTAATTCATGCAGTGGTAGATGAACAAGATGTTAGAAAAATGGGAGGATTGTCTTCTTTTCTTCCCTTAACTTATGTTTTTTTTATCATAGGATCTTTCTCTTTAATGGGGTTTCCTTTTTTAACAGGATTTTATTCTAAAGATTTAATTTTAGAATTTGCTTTTGGACAATTTTATTTGATTTTTATTTATTGTCTTGGGTGTTTTTCTGTTTTATTAACTGCAATTTATTCCATTCGTTTACTCTATTTATCTTTTTTATCTAATACGAATTTAAAACGAGGAATCTATTTTTCTCTTAAAGAAGGGGAAGGGCTTCTATTAGCTCCTTTGGGGATTTTAGCTTTAGGAAGTCTTTTTTGAGGCTATTTTTGTAAGGAAATGATTTGAAGTTTTCAAATAGAAATTCCTCTTGTGCTTTTTTGGGGGGTTAAACTTCTTCCTGTTTTTTTTAGTTTAATGGGAGTTTTCGGAGTATTTTTTTTCTTTTATTTTTTATCAAAAACTTTATTTTTTTTTATTTCTTTTTATAGTTTTCTTGGTTCTGCTTGACAAATTAATTATTTTTTAAACTTTTTTTTAATAAAAAAAATATATAAAATGGGGCATTTGATTACTAATTTAACTCTTGATAAGGGGGTATTAGAGCTTATTGGGCCAAAAGGCATTATCTATTTTTTGGTTTTACAAGTACAAAGATTAAGTAATTTTCAATCTGGGCTTGTTTTTAATTATGCTTTAGTTATGTTTATTGGGGTTGTTATTTTTCTTGTTTTATTATAGAGAATTCGGTTAAAGTAAGCCAGTAGCCTTCAAAGCTAAAAATGTAGGTGCAAGTCCTGCTTTCTCTGAGAATGCCACAGTTAAATACAATGATGTTTTTAAATCAATATGGGTGTACTTTTTTTTTATTTTTTGTTTTTTTATTTTTTTTTTTTTTTATTCTTTTACCTCAAATAAAAAAAAATTTTTTTTTTAGAAAAAAAATAAATGTAAAAGAATATAAAAAAGAATCGGCCGATTTGAGGCGAGTTGTTTTAATTTGATTATAATGAAAAATAATTATTTAATTCGTTGAGTTTTTTCTACAAATCACAAAGACATAGGAACTTTATATTTAATTTTTGGTGTTGGGACAGGTTTAATTGGGACTGCCTTTAGTATGCTTATACGACTGGAGCTTTCTGCGCCAGGTGCGATGTTAGGTGACGATCATCTTTATAATGTTATTGTAACAGCACATGCTTTTATTATGATTTTTTTTTTAGTAATGCCGGTTATGATTGGGGGATTTGGAAATTGATTAGTGCCATTATATATTGGTGCGCCGGATATGGCATTCCCTCGATTAAATAATATTAGTTTTTGGTTGTTACCACCTGCTTTATTTTTATTGTTAGGTTCTGCTTTTGTTGAACAAGGCGCAGGAACAGGATGAACAGTATATCCTCCTCTCGCAGATATTTATGCTCATTCTGGGGGTTCTGTTGATATGGCTATTTTTAGTCTTCATTTAGCTGGAGTTTCTTCTATTTTAGGTGCAATAAATTTTATTACAACTATTTTTAATATGCGAGCTCCTGGTGTTTCTTTTAATAGAATGCCTTTATTTGTTTGGTCTATTTTAATAACTGCTTTTTTATTACTTTTGTCTTTGCCTGTGTTAGCTGGTGCAATTACAATGTTGTTAACAGATCGAAATTTTAATACCACTTTTTTTGATCCTTCTGGAGGGGGAGATCCTATTTTATTCCAACATTTATTTTGGTTTTTTGGGCATCCTGAAGTTTATATTTTAATTTTGCCTGGGTTTGGTATGATTTCTCAAATAATTCCGACTTTTGTTGCTAAAAAACAAATTTTTGGGTATTTAGGAATGGTTTATGCAATGCTTTCAATTGGTCTTCTTGGGTTTATTGTTTGGGCTCATCATATGTTTACTGTTGGGATGGATGTAGACACAAGAGCTTATTTTACTGCTGCCACTATGATTATTGCCGTGCCAACTGGGATTAAAGTCTTTAGTTGATTGGCAACTATTTATGGAGGAGTTTTAAAATTAGATACTCCAATGCTTTGAGCTATGGGGTTTGTTTTTTTATTTACAGTAGGGGGTTTAACAGGAGTAATTTTAGCAAATAGTTCTCTTGATATTGTTTTACATGACACATATTATGTTGTTGCGCATTTTCATTATGTTCTTTCTATGGGGGCTGTCTTTGCTATTTTTGGAGGGTTTTATTATTGAATAGGGAAAATTACTGGATATTGTTATAATGAATTATATGGGAAAATTCATTTTTGATTAATGTTTATTGGGGTTAATTTAACTTTTTTTCCACAACATTTTTTGGGTTTAGCCGGGTTTCCAAGACGATATTCAGATTTTGCGGACGCTTTTGCCGGTTGAAATTTAATAAGTTCTTTGGGTTCTATAATATCTATATTAGGTGTTATTTGGTTTTTATATATTGTTTTTCTTCTCTTTGTTAAAGAAGAAAAATTTTTAGGTTGGCCCAGTGGAGGTTCTTTAGAGTGAGTTCATTTATCTCCCCCCATGTTTCATACATATGTTGAACTGCCATATGTATATTTTTTAAAAACAAAGAGTATTAAAAATGTTTAGATTATTAGGGTATTTTATTTGGAAGTTGGTGGTAACTGGCGAATTTTTTATTTTTTTTTCGGGATTGGTAGAAGGTTGACAAGTTTATACAATGAATTATACTACTTTTAGTGAAAATCAGGACGTTTTGATGCCGTTTATGGGAATGGACTCCGCGTCTATAACTGCGGGGATTTGTAACTCTAATGAATATGTTCTTGGTGTGCACTATACAGGTATATATAATAATGCTATTTTTCAGTGTGCTTGCTCTTGTGTTTTAGAGATACTTGTGGCAGCTAATTGGCCTGATCTCTCTGTGGTGGCTTATCTTTCTACTCCACATATGGGACCTCATTTGATTCCTACAATTGATTCTTATTTATACAGCGACGCTATTACTAGCATAATTGCCCGACCAATTTCAATATATGATCCAGCAAGCAGAATTATTTATGAGGCTTGGCAGGAGGCTTATGGGTATCCTGTGGACCAAGTCATTTATCTTAATGAGAGTTTAAGTTATTCTTTTGAACAAGAATATGTTGTTCCCTATTGTAATAATTCTATAGCATGTGTGAGATTGGAAAATGTTTATGTTTCCGATTTATTCGGGAGTTGTTTTGAAACAGATATAGTCAAAAGATAAGGTTTTGCGAAGTCGAAGGCTGAGGCTTGTTTAATTTTTGATGCTGGTGTTTTGTTTATTTAAAAAAAAAAATTATGATTAAAGCAGTCTTTGTTTTGTTCTATAGGTTTATATTTTCAGCTCCAGGACTTTTACTCATGGCCCAGTTAGCGAGGTGCGTTGATGTTTTGATTATGGATTATAGCGTATTTTCAGCTTCTCAGGGGCTCTTCGTTCCAGACGTGGGATTTAAAACGGCACTAGCTACTACCGCTATTTGTAATTCGGATGAATCCGTTATTGCTGTTCATTATTCTGGAATCTTTAATGATATGTTCATCAGTTGTGCGCATTCGTGCGCTCTTAGTGTCTTAACTATGCATGCTTATATCGATCCGCTTGAGGTAGGTCGGGCTTTTCTTACTACTCCTCACATGGGCCCACATGTATCTCCTATGTTAGATATGTCTCCATTATCTAGTATAATTGTTCGGCCCATTTATTGGAACGATACCTCGACGTTATCGATAATTGCAGACGCCCTTAAGAGGACTGATGGCATAGTTAATGTAGAGTACTATTACCAGAATGAGAGTCAAAGTTATTTCTTTGAAAGAGATTATGTGCCTTATTGTGGTTGAACTATGGACTGTTATAGACTAGAAGATGCCTATGTTACCGATTTATATGGAGGTTGTTTTGAGAGAGCTATAATGCGAAGATAAACATTAAGCATTGTTGTTTTGGGTTTGCATGTGGAGTATTTCCTGTGTAATTTTTAATATTGTTATAGGTTTGTGGAGTCTTTTCTGTTTAATTTTTAATATTGTTGTAAGTTTGTGGAGTCTTTTCTGTGTAATTTTTAATATTGTTATAAGTTTGGGGAGTCTTTTCTGTTTAATTTTTAATATTGTTATAAGTTTGGGGAGGGCTGGGGCTTATGCCTTGGGGGGGGGGGTAAGAAAGACTAAGGGTCAGTCTTCGGGCTCATGCCCCGAGAAAAGTGAGTTCGAATCTCACTCTTACAAACCCTACAAAAAAAATAAAAAAAAAAGGAAGAATGTTAAAATAAACTAAAATTAGACGGAATTTTTGAAAAGGCGAAAAGGTGCTTAATTCGTTATTTCTTTGGAAAAATTAAGGTTAAAATTTGAATTGAAACATCTTAATACTCAGTAAAAATCAAACGAGATTTCGAAAGTAATGGCGAATGAAATTGAAATAGTATAAAAGATGATCCGAGATCTAGACTAAATATTAGCTTATATTGATAACAAGAGTACTGTAAAGGAAAATTGAAAGAGAGTTGAAAAGAGCAAAAATCTTTTTTTTTTAAGCAGTTTTAAAACAACGTACCTTTTGTATAATGGGTAAAAGAGAACAATTTGGTATATTTAAAAAAGGAAAATTTAAAAAAATTTTTTTTAATCAAAATTACCCAAAACCAAGTGATTTAATCATGAGTAATTAATAAGAATGCACTGTTGGTTGTGGCAAAACCCTCAGAAAACTTGTGATTAGGGGTGAAAAACTAATCGAACTTGGATATAGTTGGTTTTTTGCGAAAATTATTTTAGTAGTGCGCTTTTTCCCCCCTTTTTTTTTGTCATAAAATAAAGAATAAAAAAAGAAAAAAGTAGACAGATAAAAAATGAAAAGATTTTTTATCGAAAGAGAAAGCTCTAATTAGAAGTTATAGTTATTTTTTTTCTTTTAGTAAAAAAAAAGATATTAATTTAGATAATAAAAAAGTAGGCTTGGAGCCAGCCCTCTTTTAAAAAATGCGTAGTAGTTTATTTCAAAAATTATTTTTTTTTTTAATTTTGGTAGTTAAAATAAAACTAAAACTCTAAAAATATAAAAGTTATTTAGTAGCAAAATAAACTGTTTTTCAGTAGAAATAATTTTTACATGAGTAATCATATTTTTAATTTTTTTTCTTTTTTTTACCATTTTTGGGTGATACAGATTCTAAAAGTTTTTAATGGAGGTTTTTAAGAAAATATTAAGTCTGGAAAAATTAAAAAAAAGAGCTGTTTTAAAACTAAAAAAAGAAAAAGAAAGAGATACATTTTTTTAAGGAATTCGGCAAAAAAGAATTTCGACTGTTTACTAAAAACATAGCTTTTTGAATTATATAAAAGGTGAAACCTGCCCAATGGTTGTATCTAAAAAAATTATGTTTTGCATATTAATAAAGACAATTAAATGGCCGCGGTAACACTAACTGTGAAAATGTAGCGCAATCAATTGTCAATTAATTGTTGACCGGTATGAATGGTATCACGAAAGTTCTTCTGTCTTAAAAAAATACTTAATGAAATTGAATTTGTAGTGAAGATGCTACCTAATAATTGTAAGACGAGAAGTCCCCATGGAGCTTTACTGGAAACTTAATAATGTTATAAGTGGGACAGTTTTGTTGGGGCGACAGTTTTTTAAAAAGTAACGAAAATGAACTAGGGTTAAAGCTTCACTCTAAAAATTTTTTTAAAGAGACACTTATAGTGTGTTTTATGAACCGTTGTTTTGACTGAAAAAAATAACGAAAACAAATAAAAGTTACCCTGGGGATAACAGCGCAATAATGTTTGAGAGTTAATTAATGACGGTGTTTGCGACCTCGATGTTGAATTGCAGCGTCCTAGGGAGTAGTCACTCCTAAGGGTTGGTTTGTTCATCCATTAAAGCTGTACATGATTTGAGTTAAGAGCGTGGTAACACAGCTTGGTTTCTATCTACAATTATGAAACAAAAATATTTTGTTTTTTAGTACGAAAGGATCAAAAATCAATAGTTTTCTAAAAATAACTAGTCTTTAAATTATGATTATTTCTAAAAAAAAAAAGAAATATTTTTTGTTTTTTTTTCTTTTATTTATAAAAAATTTTTAAAAAGGTTTTGGTTCATAAAAAT